CACACAAAGTAACAAATAAAAAATTAACTTGATTATTATAAATCAAGTTATTGAAGATTTTGAACAAATCCCGAAATTCGAAACTGCCCGTTATCCAATAAAGACCTAAAATCCCTAATAATAAACCAAAATCCCCTACACGATTAGTTACAAACGCTTTTTGACAAGCATTCGATGCAATAGGTCGTGTGAACCAAAAACCTATTAATAGATAAGAACACACTCCAACCAATTCCCAAAAAATATAAATTTGTATCAAATTAGAACTAGTAACTAATCCCAACATTGAAGTAGTGAAAAAACTCATATAAGCAAAAAATCTCAAATAACCTTGATCATGAGACATATAATTGTCACTATAAAAAAGAACCAAAATACCAACTGTAGTAATTAATACTGACAAAATAGAAGTAAGTGGGTCAATCAAGTGTCCGAATTCTAAAGAAAAATCATTATTAATAGTCCACGACCATATATATTGATAAATAAAACTACTATTTATTTGCTGAATAGACAAATCGATTGAAAAAATCATGACTATACTTAACAAGAAAACGCTTGGAAAAGCCCACATACGACGCAGTTTTTTTGTTGCTGCCGGAAAAAGCAGGAGTCCCACTCCTATTAACATAGGGACTGGCAATGTAACGAAAGATATGATCCATGAATATTGATATATATGTTCCATAAAAAACTTTTTGAATTAATAAATAATTTTAATTAATAAATATAATTGTTTCTTGTTTCTGATTCATCGACTCTTATATCTTTTTAAATAAGTCAGTCAATAATAATAAAAAAAAAAAAAAAAAATAAAAAAAAAATATGTAAAACTTAAATCGAATTTTATATTCTTAATTATTCTGAATTTTTCTAAAATACTTCACATATTTAAATCAAAAAGTTAGAATTGGTCAAATAAAAATACTAGTGAAAAAAATACTTATTCTAAATAAAAAAAATTTTTATTATTATTAAATTAATTTATTATTATTAATTTTATTAATTACTAATTACAAATTTGTATATACATAGAGAAAGAATAAAGAATTCTAAAAAAAGTAGTATTTTTATTTTGATAGGAATAATAAAAAAAAGATGGTTTTACCGAATCCTTTCTGTATCCAATTCCAATAAAATAAATAAATTTTTATTTTAGTTCCTTTATTCAGAATCATTAACTAGTGCATTTTGGAACGGATTTATTTCCTTTCATTATGTTTGTAGAAAACACTATTATATTTGACACCTTTCCTTTACATAAGATAAAAGGAAAGAATTACTAAAATTTTTTTACATAGGACTTTCTAAATTTTAACAAATTAATTAATAGTCTCGCTCGAATTTGAAAATTTAATTTCAATTAGATATACTTTTTCATCGAGTTTGACCAATTAAATTACTAGAAAAAAAAGTTTAAGTTTTTTATTAGGATAAATAAATTTTAGATTCTTAAACTTTATTAATGTATTTTATTGCATATATACATATAATATGACAAAAAAGACAGAAATATAAATAAAAAAATAAGCGGATAGACTTCTTTTATGATTTATGAAAAGAGTTTAATTTACAGACTAAATACATAGACAATGAATAGTTAGTAAAGAACGATTTTTTTTTAACAATAAATGTCTTTCACATCCAACTATAACAATAAATAACTCCTTTATTTTTGAATGGCAGTTCCAAAAAAGCGCACTTCTATATCAAAAAAGCTTATTCGAAAAAATATTTGGAAAAGAAAGGGATATTGGACAGTATTGAAAGCTTTTTCGTTAGCGAAATCTCTTTCTACAGGTAATTCAAAAAGTTTTTTTGTGCAACAAATAAAAGATTAAAGGTTGGAATAATCTGATTTGACTTGACATGAGAAAAGGTCTAATTTCGTTTATTATTTTCTATTTTCTATTTATATTAATAATATAAATAGAAAATTTATAAAAATAAAGGATTTCCATTCTTTTTTAATGTTTTGAACTAATCAATATTAAAATTAAATCGAACTCCTTTCTTTTGCTTTTATCTTTTATCATATGTAGAATAAAGAATTCTTTTGCCTACTGAATTCTAAAAACAGTACTTTTTTTCTTTTTGTTTGCAAAAAAAGAAAAAAGAGAAGACACAAAGTTTTATCTTTCTTTTTATTATTAGGATATTTTATCATTTTCAGGATAGGGATTATTATTTTCCCCATCGATCCATTTGTCACAATCACAATAATAAATATTCATAAGTTTTGTCTTTTTTATATTTATACTATTTGAATATAAAAGAGCAAATCTTTGAATGATCTACTTTAATCATATGCTTGGGCTAGAAAATGGATCAAGGTATATATTAAATTAGACAAGATTTTTTTTTAAAGTACGGAGCAGAACTCGAAATTTTTTTGCTATATGATATGTCCAGATCAATGCCCAATTTGGTTACTAAATCCTAACACAAATTCTCTCCACAAAAAAACCCTAACCAATAAAATATTTCCATAAATCTCTTGAATGTAATATTCAAATTGTAATCCAACAAAAAAATTCGATTGTTTTTTCATTATTAAATGAATTTTTCTTCATTAATTTTAATGTTTCCTAAAAAATATTGCATTGAATTGATTCCTTTAAGCTCGACGATTAAATAATAATTTATTATTATGATTTCGAGCAAGCCGCTATGGTGAAATCGGTAGACACGCTGCTCTTAGGAAGCAGTGCTAGAGCATCTCGGTTCGAGTCCGAGTGGCGGCATAACATCCTGTATGTAATTTTCAAAAGGATACAATAAATCCTATAATGAATTCAATTCTTGATTTCAATTCCTCATAATTGAGCCCCCCCCCTTTTTTTTATTTTTATGATATTCTCGACTTTAGAACATATATTAACGCATATATCTTTTTCAGTCGTGTCAATTGTAATTACAATTCATTTGATAACCTTATTAGTCGATGAATTCGTAGAACTATATGATTCGTCAGAAAAGGGCATGATAACTACTTTTTTCTGTATAACAGGATTATTAGTTATTCGTTGGATTTTTTTGGGACATTTACCATTAAGTGATTTATATGAATCATTAATCTTTCTTTCATGGGCTTTTTCCATTATTCATATGGTTCCGTATTTTAAAAAACATAAAAATTTTTTAAGCGCAATAACCGCGCCAAGTACTTTTTTTACCCAAGGGTTTGCTACTTCGGGTCTTTTAACTGACATGCATCAATCCGAAATCTTAGTGCCCGCTCTCCAATCTCAGTGGTTAATGATGCACGTAAGTATGATGATATTGGGCTATGCAGCTCTTTTGTGTGGATCATTATTTTCAGTAGCATTTCTAGTAATCACATTTCGAAAAATCATAAGAATTGTTGATAAAAGCAATAATTTATTAAACGATTCGTTTTTCTTTAGTGAGATACAATATATGGCGGAAAGAAAGAATGTTTTAAGAAATATTTCTTTTCTTTCTTCTAGGAATTATTACAGGTTTCAATTGATTCAACAATTAGATGACTGGGGTTGTCGTATTATAAGTATAGGGTTTATCTTTTTAACCATAGGTATTCTTTCGGGAGCAGTCTGGGCTAATGAAGCATGGGGATCATATTGGAATTGGGACCCAAAAGAAACTTGGGCATTTATTACGTGGACCATATTCGCGATTTTTTTTCATATTCGAACAAATAAAAAATTGGAGGGTTTCAATTCCGCAATTGTCGCTTCTATCGGTTTTCTTCTAATTTGGATATGCTATTTTGGAGTTAATTTATTAGGAATAGGACTACATAGTTATGGTTCATTTACATTAACAATTAGCATCTAATTGAATTGAAGAAAGGGTTTGACGAATGCAACTCTATAGGACAACAAAGCGTATATACAAAAAGCTTTAGGTAAGCCGTTGAGAACTTTTTGAATCACTATATTACTTGATTCAAAAAGTTCTTACAAATGCCAATTTGGTTACAATTCATTTTTTTTTTAACTTAAATTTAAGAGACGAAAAAAGAAGTTTTTTTCATTGTATAACATAACAATTTTTAATTTTTAAAAATCATAGGATTTCTTTTTTTTTTGTTTTATTTAGAAAAACTATCTAACTATCTATAAAAATAATTAGATAGAATAGCTTCAACCCTGTCAACTGATAATGAGAAAACGAAATCCGGATAAATACCAATACCTATTACAGGCAGAAGGATAGAGATCGAAACAAATAACTCCCGCGGTCCAGAATCAAAAAAAGAAGAGTTTGGGGCATTAAACAGCTTATATCCATAGAACATCTGGCGTAACATAGATAATAAATAAATAGGAGTTAATATCATTCCAACTGCCATTACAAAAGTAATTAATATTTTTGACATTAAAAGATATTTTTGGCCGGTAATTATTCCAAAAAATACTATCAATTCCGCAAAAAAACCGCTCATGCCTGGTAATGCAAGGGAAGCTAGTGATAAGATACTGAATGTCGTGAATATTTTTGGCATTGAGGTAGCCATTCCACCCATTTCATCAAGGTAAACACGACGTATTCTATCATAACCCGTTCCTGCCAAGAAAAAAAGTGCGGCACCAATAAATCCATGTGATATTATTTGTAAAATGGCTCCATTGAGTCCCATATCACTTATAGAGCAAATTCCTATAATTATGAAACCCATATGAGATACAGAAGAATAGGCTATTCTTTTTTTTAAATTTCGTTGACCAGGAGATGTTGAAGCTGCATAGATTATTTGCATTACGCCTACTATTATCAACCAGGGAGAAAAAATAGAATGAGCGTGAGATAATAATTCCATATTGATTCGAACCAATCCATATGCCCCCATTTTTAATAAGATTCCGGCTAGAAGCATACAAGTACTATAATGTGCTTCCCCATGGGTGTCTGGTAACCATGTATGTAAGGGTATAATCGGTGATTTGACAGCAAAAGCAATAAGAAATCCAATATAGAAAAATATTTCTAGCGCCACAGGATATGATTGATTAGCTGATGTTTCAAAATGGAATCTCGGTTCATTAGAACCATATAAAGCGATACCCAAAGCTCCCATTAATAAAAAAACGGAACCTCCCGCAGTATACAAAATAAACTTTGTAGCTGAATACAGACGTTTCTTTCCCCCCCACATGGATAGAAGTAGATAAACGGGAATTAATTCTAACTCCCACATGATAAAAAAAAGTAAAAGATCTTGAGAAGAAAATAATCCTATTTGACCACTATACATTGCTAACATCAGAAAATGGAATAATCGAGAATCCCGAGTAATTGGCCGAGCCGCTAAAGTAGCTAAAGTAGTGATAAATCCTGTCAGTAAAATAGGTCCTAAAGAAAATCCATCGATTCCCAATCTCCAGTAAAAATCAAAAAATTGGATCCATTTATAATCTTCTGTTAATTGGATTAATGGATCGTCCAATTGGAAATAATAAGAGAACACATAATTCATTAAAAGGAGTTCAAAGGCACATATAAATATAGTATACCACTTAATTACTTTATTTCCTCTATGAGGGAAAAGGAAAATTAAGGAACCCGCGGATATCGGTAAAACTACAAATATTGTTAACCAAGGAAAAGAATTCATGGTAAAGACAAGATACACTTGGACTAGAAAAACCCGTGCTCGAAAACATAATATTTTTTTTTTTTTTATTTTTTTTTTCGAGTACGGGTTTGTGTCGGTAAATAAAAAATCAAATGTATTCAAGTGGGGTTTTCTAGAAAGTATCAATAAGCTAGACCCATGCTTCGAGTTGTTTCATGCCATAAATAAACTCGAACACTCAAGAAATCCGTTGGACAGGCGGATTCACATCTCTTACAACCGACACAGTCCTCTGTTCTTGGAGCAGAAGCAATTTGCTTGGATTTACATCCATCCCAAGGTATCATTTCTAATACATCTGTGGGGCAGGCTCGGACACATTGAGTACACCCTATACATGTATCATAAATCTTTACTGAATGTGACATTAGATTTCTAATTTTTTTAACGTCATAAAGTTTCAATCTAGTAAATTTCTAAATGAATCATCATATATTTAGACACCAGACGAATCAATGATTTACCAGAAATTTTCTATTCAATTCTGGATCGACTCATGAGAAAAAACCAAGATACTTTAATTTTTTACGTTTTCGCAAACATGATCAGATAAGTTACGTATCTTATATGCCAACTTGAATTAATGAACATGAAAATTATATTCTATATGATTAATACTACTTATTCAACAAATTCGATTGATTGATACGGGTTGATTTTCTATTACGATAAATTGATGAAACAATAGCTGGTCCAATAGCTGCTTCAGCGGCTGCGATAGCTATAACAAAAATGGAAAAAATATTTCCTTTTAATTGGCGGCTATCAAAAAAATCAGAAAATGTTACGAAATTTAGATTAACTGCATTCAGTATAAGTTCAAGGCACATAAGGGCTCTAACCATATTTCGACTCGTGATCAATCCATAGATACCAATAGAAAATAAATAGGCACTCAAAACAAGTACATGTTCGAGCATCATTGACCAACTCCTTATCAATTTCGATTTATTTCAATATAAACAACAATTCAACATCAACAGATTGGATTGGCTAAAATAAGAATATCCCAAATACAAATCAAAGAAATATTTGGATAATAGATCAAATAAAAGAATTTATACATAAAAAATCTTTAAATAGAATTGAAGGAAAATAGATGTGATAACATAGACCAAAGTTTAATTTGGATTGCGATTACTAATTCTAAAGATTTTTTACTGACGAGCCACAGCAATCGCACCTATCAAAGCAACTAAAAGAATTATTGAAATGAATTCAAATGGAAGAAAAAAATCTGTTGATAAATGAATTCCAATTTGTTGACCATTACTTATCAAATCTTGTTCTATAATCTGATTTGTTCTTGTAGTCCAAATAATTCCATACCATGACGTATCTGGAAGAATAGTAATTAGTGAAACAAAAATACTTGTACAAACTAAAGAAGTAACCCCGCTTCCAACAGTCCAAAGATTAAAATCTTTGTAATATTCTGAACCATTCATGAACATCACGGCAAATATAATTAAAACATTTATAGCTCCCACATAAATAAGGAGCTGTGCGGCAGCTACAAAATGAGAGTTTGATAAAATATAGAATAAAGATATACAAACAAGAACCAATCCCAACGAAAAGGCAGAATAAATTGGGTTGGTAAGTAATACCACTCCTAGACCTCCTAATATAAGACCTAATCCTAGAAAGACTAAAAGAAAATCATGAATTAGTCCAGGCAAATCCATTGCACGTAAAATAAGAAATAAAAAAAAAAATTGAATTGTTTTTTCATGACCTTATTGACCCGACCAGGAAAACTTTTTTATAATAAGTTCTTAATTGAATTAAACCCTAAGGAGTGTAAATTAATTACTATATGTACAGCTATTCTACTAATCTCATCCTTTCTCAAAAAGGCATTCTAAATTTTTTTTTTTCGAAATAATTATGGATAGAATTAAAGATATATTAATAGATTTTCAATCCAAATTAAGTCGCGACGCAATTATCATCAATCAATCAAATCAATAGTTGGAATTTGTAATTTTTGTAGTTATTGACCAAGAAAAATAAAAGAAAACCCATTTCATCCTTTCATCCTTTTAGATCAAAACAGAATTTGAGTTTAATAATTGTACTTTTTAATCAATCAAAGTGGTTTACCTATTTTTTTTTGAGTTGAATTCAAAATTGTTCGAATTGTATAATCGTCAACTACTGACATTGGTAAACGACCTAAAGCAATTTGATTATAATTCAATTCGTGACGATCATAAGTAGAAAGCTCATATTCTTCAGTCATCGATAAACAATTTGTCGGACAATACTCAACACAGTTGCCACAAAATATACAGATTCCGAAATCAATACTGTAATTAAGCAACCGTTTCTTTCGAATGTCAGTTTCCAATTTCCAATCAACAACAGGTAGATCTATAGGACATACACGAACACATACTTCACAAGCAATGCATTTATCAAATTCAAAATGAATTCGACCGCGGAAACGCTCCGATGTGATTAATTTTTCATAAGGATATTGAATAGTTACAGGTAAACGATTTGCATGAGATAAGGTAATCATAAAACCTTGACCAATGTACCTTGCAGCTCGTATGGTTTGTTGCCCATAATTCATGAACCCAGTTACCATGGGAAACATATCGTAAATATTTATGAATAATTTTATGTTTGTTTTTTTCTCTTGTTTGAAGACAAGTTAGGAATATAGAAAAATATTCTTTTATAGTGAAAGAAGTTGGAAAGAGGTTGTTAATAATAGATTACCGAGAGAAATAGGTAAAAGAAATTTCCATCCAAGATTTAAAAGTTGGTCCATTCTTAGTCTAGGTAAAGTCCATCTTGTTGTGATAGGAATGAACAAGAACAAATAAGTTTTAACCAATGTAATAAAGATACCAATTGTTGTTCCAAAGACTCCGCCTATTTTTTTTATTTCAAAAAGCTCAGGAACGAATATATACGGAATAGAGATATTCCAACCGCCCAAGTAAAGAACTGTTACAAATAATGAAGAAACTAATAAGTTTAGATAGGAAGCAATATAAAATAAACCAAATTTGATGCCCGAATATTCGGTTTGATAACCTGCTACTAATTCTTCTTCTGCTTCTGGTAAATCAAAAGGCAATCTCTCACATTCTGCTAGAGAAGAAATAAAAAAAATGATAAATCCTATAGGTTGACGCCACAAATTCCACCCCCAAAAACCAGATTTTGATTGTGCCTCAACTATATCAACTGTACTTGAACTATTAGATAATCATAGTCGGTGATAACATCACTGTTCCCATCGCTATTACAGAACCGTACATGAAATTCTCACCTCATACGGCTCCTCGAAGGCCATAAATAAATTTAAGGATCAGATCAGATTATTTATTTTGATATATTTGTAGAATAGATAGGATCAAAATAAAATCTATCGACGTTCCAAAATTCGAGCAATGAAATTCTATCTGTTATAATACTAAAAAAATACTTCTGAATTGATCTCATCCTTTAATAATTTAAATTTTTCTTTCTTGAGTAATAACTTAAATCCTTCAATAAAATACTCTTTGTAAAAAGTAAAATATTCTTTGTAAAAATACCAATAGATATTTTCTATCGTTTTCGATTACGAAAAAGTTAGATATTCCGAATTATGACACGAATTCCATCTCTATGAATATCGATAAAAAAAGAACAAAAAGGATTGATTTTTTTTTTCTATTGTAATTAGATTCTTTTTTTTTTTTTCGTTCCTATTCTTCTTTCTGAAAAAAAAAAAAAAGAGAAAAGGGGATTAAAAAAAAGGAAAGGATTATTTCGTTCCTGATAGTTATTTCTTTAATCGGTGGGTAGGAGCATACTCTGGATCGGAATCATGGGGAGTACTGCCTAATCATTTCTACCAAGTTAAAGCCCCAATTAATATACTTTTTTATATTATACCGAAATATCTTTTTAGATAATTTTTTTAATCTCTCTTACTAATCCTTTGTGTATCTTGGTGTTCCTAACCATCCACTCATTTTTGCTTAATCACCTGTTAGCATTATGGTAATACATATAAATGATAGTGAAAACTCAATAAGGTTGATATTTTGGGCCCGCTTCAAGCCAGGATGACTAATCAACCAATCTTGGGGCAAACATTCTTCTTTTCTTATGTTTATTTCTGTTTTACTCTTGTACATAGGAAATGAGTCTCAATTTTTTTACTGCAAATGTAGAAGTTGTTTTCTTTCACTCATATAACTATCCAATTTAGTTCATCAACCCAAACGATGAATAAAAAATGAAGATATCTATTCAATTAATTTCGCCTTCTTCCTAAAAAGATAAAAAGAAAGGAATAGGGAAAAGTTTATATTTCAACAAATCACACGTAGAGATATGGATAACACACAAAGAGTTAATGGTATTTCATAACTAATCGATTGAGCAGCAGCTCGTAAACCACCCAAAAAGGAATATTTATTATTTGATCCATATCCTGACATAAGAAGTCCGATGGGAGCAATACTTGAAATGGCAATCCATAAAAAAACACCAATATTTAGATCAGTTAAAACAAGGTGATAGCCAAAAGGAATTACCGAATAGCTTAATAGAGTTGATATGACTGCTATGGATGGTCCGATACTGAATAAACGAATATCCCCCCTAGATGGAAAAAGATTCTCTTTGAAAAGTAGTTTTGTCCCATCCGCTAGAGCTTGAAGAACTCCTAAAGGACCGGCATATTCAGGTCCAATACGTTGTTGTATCCCTGCAGATATTTCTCTTTCTAACCATACAATTACTAGTATGCCTATCGTGATTCCCAATACAAGAATAAAAATCGGGACAAACACCCATATAATTCCATAGACCTCGTTTAAGGATTCTAATCTAGAAAAAGAATTGATAGCTTGTATTTCTGTTGTATCAATTATCATTTCAACGATCAACTTCTCCCATAATGATATCTATACTACCTAGTATTGTCATAATATCGGCCAATTTCATTCTTTTAACTAATTCAGGAAGAATTTGCAAATTGATAAAACCCGGCGGACGAATTTTCCATCTCCAAGGAAAACCGCTCTGATCTCCTATCAGAAAAATTCCCAATTCTCCTTTTGGGGCTTCGACTCTCACATAAAGTTCTTGTTTCGGTAATTCAAAAGTAGGAGAAGTTTTTTTACTAATGAATCGATATTCGAAATCGTTCCATTCCGAATCCCTTTCTCTATCAAAACGTCGGATTTCTAAATTCTCATAGGGCCCCCCCGGAATTCCTTCCAGAGCCTGTTGAATAATTTTTATAGATTCCATCATTTCACCAATTCGGACTAAATAACGAGCTAAGGAATCTCCTTCTTTTTGCCACTGGATTTCCCAATCAAATTCGTCGTAACACTCATAATGATCAACTTTACGAAGATCCCATTGTACTCCGGAAGCTCGTAGCATTGGTCCCGATAAACCCCAATTTTTTGCTTCCTCTGTACCAACAATACCTACTCCCTCAACTCGTTCTAAAAAAATAGGATTTCGCGTAATAAGTTTTTGATATTCAGTAACTCCTGTTAAAAAATAATCGCAAAAATCCAAACATTTATCTATCCAACCATGAGGTAGATCAGACGCTACTCCCCCGATACGAAAAAAATTATGCATCATTCTCATACCAGTGGCAGCTTCGAATAAATCATATACTAACTCTCTTTCTCTAAAAATATAGAAGAAAGGAGTCTGTGCACCAATATCTGCCATAAAGGGACCAAGCCATAACAAATGAGAAGCTATACGACTCAATTCCAACATAATTATTCTGATATAGCCAGCTCTTTTAGGCACTTGAATATTTCCTAACAGTTCTGGACCATTTACTGTTATTGCTTCTGTGAACATAGTAGCCAAATAATCCCAACGTGTTACATAGGGCAAATATTGTATAATTGTTCGATTTTCCGCAATTTTTTCCATTCCTCTGTGTAAATAACCTAATATTGGTTCACAGTCAATAACATCTTCCCCGTCTAGAGTAACGATGAGGCGAAGAACACCATGCATTGATGGGTGGTGGGGACCCATATTAACTATCATAAGGTCTTTTCGTGTAGCTGGTACATTCATAGGGTTTCCTTGATCCATTCGTCCATGAATTACTGAAAACAAAAAGAAGTTCATCTCAAGATCTAATAAATCAAATAATTCAAAAAAACTCTTAAAATTAACGAGTTTTTGATTCCCGAATATCCAACAGGATAATTAATTCTTTATAACGTACTCTATTTTTCTTTGCTAAATAAGACAGGAGTCGTTGTCGTTTTCCTAGAATTTTTCGCAAACCTCTCTGAGATAAATAGTCTTTTCTATGCAATTCCAAATGTGAAGTAAGTCTTCGTATCTTATTAGTGAAACTTACTATTTGAAATTCAACAGATCCCTTGTTTTCGTCTTTTTCTTCTTGTGAAATAACTGAAATGAATGAATTTTTTACCATAAAACAAGCACTTCCCTTTTTAATTATTAATTATTAATTAAGTTTAAAATATTTTTTTATTGATCAGTAATAATAAAAAATTTATTAAATAAAATAATGTCAGTTCATTTTAATTTGGTATAAACAAAAATCTTTACTTTGTTAGTAATTCAAAATTTTGTTAAATACAATTTATCATTAATCAATCCAATTTTTTTTTTATTCGGTTATAGATACAAAAGGATGGTATATTTCTTCGCTTACAAAAGAGAAAAAAATTCTACTTAATATGAAAAGAAAAAAATTCCATTGATTCGTTTCTAGATCTAATTGATACATAATTGAATTCCATGTATCAGAATGGAATATGGAGTGGAAAAGAAAAAGAATGACGTACCCATCTCCTTGTTTTCATATACTAAATCAGATATGCTATGGGATATATGAAAAATGCACCCTTATCAAAATTTCAACCGCGGATATATATATATTCTTACCATACTGAACCGACTAGCATTATTAGTATCGAACCAATAACGATTCATACAAGCTAAATCTTCTAATCGAAAATTGGGCCAAAGAAAAAATTGTAATTTAATTAGTTTCTTTTTATCTCTATCAAAATGTTTGCTTTTATCTAAAATGGGACTACAATTTTTTATGTTATTACCATTGAAAATTTCTGTATTTATATGAATATCATTTTGATTTTTTAAATTGAAAAGAATTCTTAATTCTCTACGACGTTTAGGGGATAAAATATTTTCAGGAACAAGTAAATCATAATCATTTTTGTTTCTATTTCCAATTATACTTTGATGTCTTTCAATAGATTCGGTAAAATTCTTTTTATCAACATAAAAATTTTCTCTGTATTTTTGATTAATTTGTTGTTTGTTCTTATGAACTAATAGGATACCTACCATTTGATACAAAATAAATTGTCCATCATTTTTTACCGACAGACGAACAGGTTCGATAATCAATATTCCCTTTTTCATTAATTCCGTAAGAGTTAAATCCTTCTGAACCATCAGAATATTCAAACTTATTTCTTGCCTTTGAATAGAAGATATAATAATTTCTCGTGGATTTGTCAGTCTAAGCAGGAGACAATATACTTTGATATTATTGATTATTTTGTGATTTAAAGAACCATTCCATCTTAATTGAAAACATAAATACCGTTTTAGGAAGAAATCAAGTTCTACTTCCATATGACTTTTGTTTTGCTTTTTATTTCTATGTTTTTTCATATCTAATTCTATATAATCTTCTTCAATATCTTTTTCTTGATTTGCGAAAACTGACCCAAAGTCCCCTTGGTCTTCGGATTCTTTTTCTTCGTGATTTTGATTCTCTAATTCAATAATTTTTTTTTCATTCGATGATATAGATATAAAAAGATCGCTATTTTTCTTCCGGTTAATTTTATTATTTTTACTAACATTTTCATTTCTATGAAAATTGAAAAGAAGAAATTGGATGGGTATCGCCCATGGTTTTATCTTATATGTGTTGTAAAGTATCACAAATTTTCGAAAGAACCAAAGTTCAAAATTGGATATAAGACAATTTTTTATTTCTTCATTCATTCCCATCCAATCAAAAAAAAAACCTTTTTGATTGGATGAATTAACTTCTTGATCTTGGTGAATTGTAAGAAAAAAAAGATTTTTCTTATCAATTTTATCAATTATTTGATACTTATTAGTCCTAGTCTTAGTATTTTTTTTATCTTTGCTTCCGGTATCGATCCAGGACTCAATATCAACCTTCTTTCTAAGACAAAAATTGAGAATTCTCCAATCAAAATATTTTCTATCCGCGCTTTTCTCCATATCAATAATATCATCTTCCGCTAGATAATTATTGATAGAAATATCTTCCAACATGTCAAATAATTTGCTTTTTTTTGTGTTGTAATTATAAGAAATCTCTTGTTTATTATTTACTTGTAATGGTGATCCATAAATATATGAGTCCTTCTTATTTTCATAATTAATAGATTTATATGATAAAAGATTATATTTATAGTGTTTTTTAAAATTATCTTTTTGATTTGGTAATGAATCTGTCTCAAAATCATTTTTTTTTTTGTAATGAATTAATCGGTCTTTTTCATATAAATTCCATTTGTTTAATTTTTTATTTTGAACCATATGGTGTTGATGTTGATTGATTATATTTCGCCATTTTTGTGGTGTTAATCTAGACCATCTAATCTGAGATAGATCGTATTTATATTGATAATGACTCCTTAACCAATTTTTCCATTGATTCATTACAGAATTTCTAAAATTTTTATTTTTTAATTCGGAATTAAATAGCCCTTGGGCTATAAAAAAATCCTTTATTTCATTCTTCAGAAAAAGGCTATGATATTCAAAGATAGATTTTAACTTATATAAGTTAATAATTTTGATTTGTGATAATTTGTAAAATACATAAGCTTGTGACAAGGAGGATATGTCACAAAAAATCTTTGAATTTTTATTAATAACAACAACATTACTATTATTACTATTACGTGACTTTTTTATAATCGAAATAAAGTGAATTGTATTTTGATTTGTTTTATCAATTTTTTTCTGATTTTCTTCATTATTGTAAATGTATTTAGTAATAATTTTTTTTGTTGATTTAAGAAAAAGCTGTGCATTGATCCTTGGAATATTAATGATACCTAAAAAGATATCTATGTATATCTTTTCAATCAAAATTTTTATAAAAAAATGGAATTTACGCGCTAATCGAACATTTCTTCTTTTTACTATCTGCGAAATATTTTTTGATGATTTTAATTTTTTAGCATTATAACTTATTTTGTTTTTGTTAGGACTAATATTTATTTCCGGGGTTCTCATTTTTTTTTCCTTTTCTTTTGTAATTTTTTCTATTTGATTTATGATTATCTTTCTTCTAGCAGAAAGATCTTTCATTTTTTTTTCTGTCAGTG